AAGAATCGAGTACTAAAGAAAGACCGCGATTTGGGATGAACAAAAATACTTGTTACGGCAATAGCACTTAGTAAGACCAACCGAAGGGCTAGGTTTCGCTACAAAAAAGGGGTTTATTTTGGAACAAACTTACACTACACAATGAAAAATAGCACAGAGTGATAGAATTCGTGGAATCATAAATGATCTACATAAGATACTTCTAATAGAAAGAATCACACATTGTCGAACAATTCGACAGACCAAATCCCCAAACCAACCCAACTCATAGAATATAGACGAAGGAACGTTGATACATTAAGGACCAATTCATTATCTCTGCATTATATTTGAAACAACCAATTTGTTTGTTGTTCGGCCAAAAAAGAATTAGTTGAAGTCGAGGGATTTCTACAAATACAAGATCAAGAAAAGAATAGGTACTAGATCTGTGTAACTTAGGATTCCATTTGGCTGGGTCAGGATAAAGTTTTTAGACGGAGGAGCATGTCATGATTTTCATTGACTGAGATTGGGTATACCAAAACAAAAGTATATCCGTAACTCTTTGATCATGGACAGGAAAAAAGTCATATGTAATTCATCCGTGAAGATTAAGGAAGAAGGATAGGTATTTTATCCTAGATTTTACAAATAGCGATTGGATTCGTTGGAATGAATTATTGTTTTTATTTTCCTGTCCCTATGTATTCACATGAGCATGTGGTAATGCTTTCATTTCTACGGACAAATAGACCGGTCAGTCCATAAACAAGTACTAATCTAATGAGGAAAGGAAAACTATACTAAACTAAAATAGAATGTCTATACAAAAATAGAATGTGTTAGGGCTATACGGACTCGAACCGTAGACCTTCTCGGTAAAACAGATCAAACTGATTATTATCGAAATGATTCGAACTGTTTCAAAGACCCAACATGCATTTTGTTGCATTGGGCTCTTTCATCAACTGATTGATGTAAAGATCAGTTAGTCCACCATATTTTTTCTTTATGGGAAGATAATAAGATGGCTCCATGTGCTCTGTAATTCATCATTTGTATTCTGATGAAGGAGCAATACCAAAGTGTTTCAAAGAAGGGTTACCTTGACTTAGGTCTGCCTCCGGCCTAGATCAACCTGAGTTAAATGGAGTCTCCATCGTTCCGCTGCAAGAATTAAATATGAGACTTCATACACCTTAAAGTTCATAGGACGAAAAGAGGTTCTTTTGAGTCCCTTATACTCATTAAGCCTAGCATTGAATGGACTGGGTATTTACCTTATCAATTAGCAAATCAATGGTAGGTTCTATTTGATTTGGCACCGGAATTCGCACTCAAATCGGACCGAACCCAATATTTGTCAGGCTATTGTTCTCTTGTTCCTTCGAATCTATGGAGTAAGACATCGATTTCTCCATAAGATCAATTATGTTCATTGCATAATGGGCTCCCTTGAAAAGCATTGGCGCACGTGTAAACGAGGTGCTCTACCTAACTGAGCTATAGCCCTTGTCATAGATATCTTAACATATAGATAATTTCTTGTCAAGATAGGATCCTACATGATAGCTCTCTGATCCGTTTACTGTTAGCGGATTGGTATTGCTTAGAAATAATATTCCACCTATAATCCCCGAAGCGATGGGTCCTTTTTTTGTGATGATAAATAACCTACTTAACTCAGTGGTTAGAGTATTGCTTTCATACGGCGGGAGTCATTGGTTCAAATCCAATAGTAGGTAGAACTTATTAGATACCAGAGTCAATGGTATCTAATAAGTTTTTCTACCCATCTTCTTTTTTCGTTGTATCATCTAGACTTGATTGTCTTCAATTGGCGGAATCCAAATCTGGTGTATAGTGTATAATAATAAAGAACTTCTTTTGATTATTATTTTGATGTATTTTTGACTAGTACGAAATAACATTCAGAGCCTCTACTCGTGTCCTAGCTCGTCTGAGAGCTAGATTTGCCTCAATTGCTTGTCTCTTACCCTGAGCTCTACTCAAGTTAGCTTCAGCTATTTCAAGAGCTTGTTGAGCTTCTTGCGGATCAATGTCAGTACTCATCTCCGCATCATTTCCTAAAATGGTGATCTCATTATTACTTATTCTAGCGAAACCGCCCATCAGGGCCACCGTTAACCATTGGTCATTGAGGCGTATTCTCAAAAGACCTATATCCACCGCCGTGGCAATAGGGGCGTGGTTTGGTAATACGCCAATTTGGCCACTATTAGTAGATAAAATAATTTCTTTCACTTCTGAATCCCAAATAATTCGATTAGGAGTCAGTACACAAAGATTTAAGGTCATTTCTTCTCCCCTTCTAAGTTCAGAGCTTTCGCGGTAGCTTCATCGATGTTACCCACTAAATAAAAGGCCTGCTCGGGAAGACTATCTAATTCTCCGGAAAGTATCAGTTGAAACCCCCTAATTGTTTCTGCGAGACCAACATATTTCCCTGGAGAACCGGTAAAGACTTCTGCCACGAAGAAGGGTTGTGATAAGAAAC